CCAATTCTTGGTCATTGAGATTCATGAGAGATTGGGATTAATATTTAGGGATAGATATTACCTCTCTTTTTCTCCTCTTTCAAATAAATTGAAATGATTGAAGTTTTTCTATTTGGAATCGTCTTAGGTCTAATTCCTATTACTTTGGCTGGATTATTCGTAACTGCATATTTACAATACAGACGTGGTGATCAGTTGGACCTTTGATTGAGTAACATCTTTTTTTTTTTGATTGACCTCCTCCTTAATTTGCAGGGGGTCAAATTCAGGTTGCAGTTCAAGTTAGTGAAGTTGTTTTATTGTGATTCGACAATACAAGAACAGAATCACGCTCTGTAGGATTTGAACCTACGACATCGGGTTTTGGAGACCCACGTTCTACCGAACTGAACTAAGAGCGCTTTCTTATGACAGCAGATACGACTGTCAAGAAAAGGATTCTTTTTGTACCCCCAATACATTTTGCATGCATTGCATATAGTATCATAAAATAAAAGATTATGTCCAATTTTCATCGATCTCAATTGACCCCTCGTTACTGGCCATAGGAAAAATAATAGGTAGGGATGACAGGATTTGAACCCGTGACATTTTGTACCCAAAACAAACGCGCTACCAAGCTGCGCTACATCCCTTTTAATTGTTGTACAGTGTCATTGTAGAGAATACCTGTCTTGTTTTCCACATCGTTATTTCCTCTATCTATATACAATTTCTCTTGCCATTTCTTCTTTTTGGTCTCATATCTCATATAATAAAAGAATTATATACATATGAAACCTAACGTATAAAAGAATTAATATTTATCGGTAATGCTCAGGAAGAGGGGGTCATCTTTTTCTGTTTTAGGTACAAATGGATCTCATCTACCGGATCATTGTACATATCCATTTTAGTTAGGGATTCCGCGTACAAATACAAGTGATCTTTAACTACATATGCATCTGATCATATATGTATTCCAATAAAGAAGGAGGATTTTCAATGCGAGATATAAAAACATATCTCTCCGTGGCACCTGTGCTAACTACTCTATGGTTTGGGTCTTTAGCAGGTCTATTGATAGAGATCAATCGTTTATTCCCAGATGCGTTGGTATTCCCCTTTTTTTCATTCTAGTTATTGATATGGGAATGGATGAATGAAGAAGATTAGAGATACAATAAATTCTCTGTGACCAACCCCCCCCTTTTTTTTTTCAGTTCTTTAGGATAGGAAGGAAAGAGAAAGAATAAAAAAGTGGATTGAACCTCAGTCAAACTCGGGTTCAGGATAGAATTAATAGAGGTAGAACAGAAATAGAAATGGGGGTCTAGGGCAGGCTGTTCGAGATCATATAAGATAGTAAATGAAATGCTGGGATTAGGAATAATGAATAGTTAGAAATAATTGTATTACTTATGATTTTATTACTTTATTGATTGCAACGAAATCTTTCATAATTGGATTTCGAGTTAGCAACTTATTTTCTATTTATTTTTCGTTCCTTTCTTCTTCTTCGGTTCGGATCGAAAATAGAAGAATTGAGTGAATCCAAAGGAGGTTCATGGCCAAGGGTAAAGATGTCAGAGGAATAGTTATTTTGCAATGTACCAGTTGTGTCCGAAATGATTTCAATAAAGAATCGCGAGGCACTTCCAGATATATTACTCAAAAGAATCGACACAATACACCTAGTCGATTGGAATTGAGAAAATTCTGTCCTTATTGTTACAAGCATACGATTCATGGGGAGATAAAGAAATAGATCGAACGGAACACGTGTACCATCCTTCCAAGGAACAGGAAGAAATTATATATATATAAACAAATCAAGTCCTATTTCGGTCGGATCCGAAATGAATGAAGAAATGGGATTTTAGAGATAAGGAATAAACCATGGATAAATCCAAGCGACTCTTTCGTAAATCCAAGCGATCTTTTCGTAGGCGTTTGCCCCCAATTGGATCGGGGGATCGAATTGATTATAGAAACATGAGTTTAATTAGTCAATTTATTAGTGAACAGGGAAAAATATTATCTAGACGAGTGAATAGATTGACCTTGAAACAACAACGATTAATTACTATTGCTATAAAACAAGCTCGTATTTTATCTTCGTTACCTTTTCTTAATAATGAGAAACAATTTGAGAAAACCGAGTCGATCCCTAGAACTACTGGTCCTAGAACCAGAAATAAATAGGCCTACTCTTCAATTGAATCAAAACAACTCTAATTGGAATTCAAAATCAGATTGATTGATGTTTTGTTCGAAAAAGCCGAGAGATTTGATTGTTGCGTCGTAATAGAATAAAAAAAAGAATGGGAGAAGAAGAAATCTGTTTTTTTTTTGAAACGTGTTCGTTCATTCCTACTACTTATCTTATCATATTAATTTCTACTCTACCTTCCCGGAGGTCATTCTCCGGGGAACTCCGTTTAAATCATTCCGGTGAATTCCTTCCAATCTCCTTATTTGATGATCTCATTGGAAATCATGTAAAGACAATTCCTATTTGATATAGCTATTTGTGCAGGTATTTTACGATTAAGAAGCAACTGCCTCTTGTACAGATCATGTATTAATCGACTATAACTATAGGATACCCTATTCTCACGAGTTACTGCATTTATCCGAGTGATCCACAAACGACGAAAATCTCTCTTTCGCCTGCCTCTATCCCGATGAGTGGACACCAAAGCTCTCATTTTCTGTTGAGTAGCAGTTCGAGTAAGTCTTGAATGGGCCCCTCGAAAGGTTGATGCAAATAAACGAATTTTTGTTCGACGTCTCCGAGCTATATATCCTCGTCTAACTCTGGTCATTGAATCAAATTAAACTTTGATGAATAACTAATCGATTTCTTTTCTTTCAGTCATTCTTTTCCCCTCTCCTGGTTTATTAATAACAAAACGGATTCTTCCGATGTATAAAATACAAATTCCAATGGCTTTTGCTACTATGACCTTCCCAACCACGATTTTTTATTTCTTCCAGGCATTTATTTCACCTCAAAATAAGAAATTTTACCGATATTTGGTATAAAATAGGTATAAAATAAATAGGTAGTAAATGTAAATGGATAAATAAATAAATAGTGGCTTCCATCGTTTCTATGGTTACTTCTTAAACGGTGAGGCCCTCTCTATACACCGGAGCCCCTTCCCTCATTTAATCAATGTTATTGGTAACTTGTACAGTTCACACTCTTTGGCTCTACCCATGAATTATCCAGTAATAGGTCTTTTCACAATGAGATCTATTCATACAGTGACGGCATTTAATTATGAAGGTTGGCTAGGTAGCTGACCCTGTTAGTCCGTTCTTGCAAGAGTAGGAGCATAATCTTTCTGCTTCTTAAATACCATTTCCCCCGCTTAATGGATAACCATTTGCTACCAATGGAGAATTGCTTTTCATCTCAAATCGAGGTGATTGGATTTGCACCAATGGAAACCATAAATTCCATACACAATAGAGGTATATGATAGATCTTTATTTTTAGATAGTGAATGGAGTTCTTCCATTCTATCCCATTCATTGGCACTGGTCATTGAGACTGGAAAAATCGTCTCATTTGTTCTAGCTCATGATCTGAACGAGTCGCACATACACCCTAGTACATGTTCCTCGACGCTGAGGACATCCTCGAAGAGCTGGGGATTTCGTGACATTTCTGATTGGCTGTCTTGTGTTTCTAATAAGTTGTTTAATAGTTGGCATGCTGAATCGTATACAGAATGGGCTGGTTTAGATCGATCCTAACCGGATGATTATGAATTACTTCCATTTACTATTTTATAGTACCCGGGTAAGAAGATAAAAGATCAAATCACGGTTCATTCGAATTATGATTCGAAATGGAATCACGGATTTATGCGAAATCCCCGGTATTTTCGACCGCTACAAGATCAACAATGCCATGAGCTTGGGCTTCTGCTGCTGACATAAAAACATCTCTTTCCATGTCTTCGGATACAACCCATAAAGGATTGCCCGTTCTTTGTACATAAACCCTTGTGAGGGTTTCGCGGAGTTTCAGTAGTTCTTCCGCTTCCAGGATAAATTCTCCTGTGGGTGCCTCATAAAAAGAACTAGCAGGTTGGTGGATCATAACCCTGATGATATAACATAATAAACGATTCCTCTATCTCGCATGATCGGGCGAAAGGAAGGGATAAAGAATAACAAACAAGAAGAAAAAGATAGAATTGAACAACCGTACAGGCATCTTTTGTGCATTGCATACGGCTCTGCAATGGAATTTCTTTTTCCCTTCCATCAAAGAAAGAGACAAATAGAATCCATCAGACCCAGATCGTTGAATGATCCATTTACCATCCTTCCTTTCGTAGGAGTCAAAAAATACTATGATGGTTCCGTTGCTTTATATATTTATCTCGTCTGAGATTCAGCAATCCCAAAGTTTCTTTTTGATCCGATCAAATAAGGAAAAAAGAATCTTTTTTTTTTTCATACTCTTTCATAACATAAATATCGGAAAGAGACTTCTGGTGTGGAAGCAAAAAGGTTTGTGACGCTGAAATGGAACCCCGATACATAAGATCAAATCGGAAATAACCTTTGTTTCATACTACTATCTCGATACATAATCTCATGTTATGAAAAAACGAGAATGGTTTGCTCATATCGAACTCGAAGTGCCATGCTATTATTACTTATTATTTATATTCCATATGGCGAAGGCATAGTCTTCTTTTTCTCTCAAATAAAAAACTCATTGGCGCCAAGCGTGAGGGAATGCTAGACGTTTGGTAATTTCTCCTCCGACCAGGATGAAAGATCCCATTGAAGCGGCTAATCCCATGCATATTGTATGCACATCTGGTGGTACAAATTGCATAGTATCATAAATAGATATTCCTGGTATTACCCATCCGCCGGGAGAGTTTATAAACAAATAAAGATCCCTGGTATCATCCTCTATGCTGAGATATACCATGAGACCAACAAGTTGATTCGAGATCTCGCTATCAACCTCTTGGCCTAAAAAAAGTAATCTTTCTCGATAAAGTCGGTTGATTAGGACAAAATTGTATCCTTTAGGAACCGTACACGCACCTTTGGATGCATACGGTTCAAAAAATAAAAATTGCGAAACAAAAAAAGAATCAATGTGTCGATTCCAGCCCTTTTCTCTTTTCGTAGCAGGGTTTTTCCTAACGAAGGGGCTTTTTCTTCCATTTTTCAAGAAACATGAGTTTTGACTTGACTTGCTTCCCTAGAATTCACTGAACTTATCGAACTAACCTCTCATTGATGTATTGTTTCATCGAGATCCAAATCACGATGTAATTTTCTTGTTCCTGAATGGGCCTCTTCAATTCTTTTAGGTTTATGCTCTACTCCGGGTAAAGATCTGCCCGAATTCTATTTGCACATATAGGACAAATAATCTCAGTACCACTTCTTTTTGCTACGACTTCTTTTTTTTTTTCAATTCGTTTCATGTCTTCCGACCAATATATGATGTATTCATCATATTACTCCATTGATTGGCAGTATGAGATCACTCATATGGTATAAAGGAATCATTTATGATACGAGTGGTAATCATACATAGATTACCAATTTGGTATTTTCTGAACGGAGCCTGTATACTTCATTTTATTGGTCCAAGCCAACCATAAATTCTTTTAATTGATAATATGGATCCCCCAATAAATTGATCTAATTGCACTTCACGCTCCGAATTATTGATGGTTCAATCAATCTTTCTTGGGCGAAAGAGAGGATATCTCCATCGGGGGAGAGAACGGGGAAATCCCATATGACCCAATATGTCTGACAAGTCGCACTATACGTCAATCCAAACTGCATCTTCCTCTCCAGGACTCCGAAAAGGTACTTTTGGAACACCAATGGGCATTAAATTAAAAAAAAAAGAGGTTAAGTACTATACTTCACTTTGATGTGGAAACGTAACAACGGGTTTATTGTCTTCATAATATTGCCGTTTATCGTATTTTATCCATAGATTCGAAGGTTCATGGAGGAAGACAGAATGAATAAAGAAAAATTCTTACGAATGGATCGTTTGAATGATGAACAAGTATCTATGCATTCGCTCACAAAAAATGGGACCAGCCCCCATTGCGTATTGGTACTTATTGGGTATAGAATAGATCTGCTTCTCTTTGTTCCTACGAACAGAATTGTTCAATTATTACCAACGGAACGGAATAAATATTAACCCTTGCTTCGGGATAATCCACTGAAAAGGTGAGGTCCATAGCATAGTCTTTTCCAATGCGATAAAATTACATAGTGTCTATTTTTTCTTTGATAAAGGGGTATTTCCATGGGTTTACCTTGGTATCGTGTTCATACCGTCGTATTGAATGATCCCGGTCGGTTGCTTTCTGTCCATATAATGCATACAGCTCTAGTTTCTGGTTGGGCCGGTTCGATGGCTTTATACGAATTAGCAGTTTTTGATCCCTCTGACCCCGTTCTTGATCCAATGTGGAGACAAGGTATGTTCGTTATCCCTTTCATGACTCGTTTAGGAATAAACAATTCATGGGGTGGTTGGAGTATCACAGGAGGAACTATAACGAATCCGGGTATTTGGAGTTACGAAGGTGTGGCCGGGGCACATATTGTGTTTTCTGGCTTGTGCTTCTTAGCAGCTATCTGGCATTGGGTGTATTGGGACCTAGAAATATTCTGTGATGAACGTACGGGAAAACCCTCTTTGGATTTGCCCAAGATCTTTGGAATTCATTTATTTCTCTCAGGGGTGGCTTGCTTTGGGTTTGGCGCATTTCATGTAACAGGCTTGTATGGTCCTGGAATATGGGTGTCCGATCCTTATGGCCTAACCGGAAAAGTACAATCTGTAAATCCAGCGTGGGGCGCGGAAGGTTTTGATCCTTTTGTTCCGGGAGGAATAGCCTCTCATCATATTGCAGCGGGGACATTGGGCATATTAGCGGGTCTATTCCATCTTAGTGTCCGCCCGCCCCAACGTCTATACAAAGGATTACGTATGGGCAATATTGAAACGGTCCTTTCCAGTAGTATCGCTGCTGTCTTTTTTGCAGCTTTCGTTGTTGCTGGAACTATGTGGTATGGTTCAGCAACTACCCCGATCGAATTATTTGGTCCCACTCGTTATCAGTGGGATCATGGATACTTCCAGCAAGAAATATATCGAAGGGTTGGTGCCGGGCTAGCCGAAAATCTGAGTTTGTCGGAAGCTTGGTCTAAAATTCCCGAAAAATTAGCTTTTTATGATTACATCGGTAATAATCCGGCGAAAGGGGGATTATTCAGAGCAGGCTCAATGGATAACGGGGATGGAATAGCTGTTGGATGGTTAGGACACCCCATCTTTAGAGATAAAGAAGGGCATGAGCTTTTTGTACGTCGTATGCCTACTTTTTTTGAAACATTTCCAGTAGTTTTGGTAGACGGAGACGGAATTGTGAGAGCCGATGTTCCTTTTAGAAGGGCAGAATCAAAGTATAGTGTCGAACAGGTAGGTGTAACTGT